TCTGGCTAGCATTTTCACCATCATTGCGGGCATTCCGCCACTCTATAGGTGGGTATACCATAGGCAAGTTTTACTTGATAGGTAGTAATGAGATGTCAAAATAGCACACAGCGTACAGAGCGCTTGGATGAAAATAAGATCCTTTCTTTTTCTTCACTTTAAAAGGTTGAATTGCTCAAATAACTTATAAAAGTCATCAATCCCCTTTCCTCCATGAAACTAACTAAGCTGGAACCGATGGGATTTCGTAGGATTTTCCTAAAAAGGTGCCTCACCGAGTATAAATAGAAATGGATGAAACAACTCTAGCATATAAACTAGAGAACGACAGATGTATTCACTCTGTGTTTTTTCGATCTTGTACCTTATAGTAATAGTACACTTAACACCAACCCAATCTCAGACGGATAATAAACTCCTATACCAGTGATACATTGACTATAACTCTAAAGGGTACCACAATGTGAGATGTACTAAGGCGGAAAGCAACCTCGCTTATAGCGTTCGTGACCAATCCCCGTCACTTCACTCGTCTAGAAGACAGATAAGAGTTAGAGCTTTAGTAGTATACCAGGGACATTGTACTTTTAATTTCCGTGACTGAGACACTGACTAAGAAGACATGGACTTGATTATACTCTAACGGCTCACACATAGTATAGGGTACTTTTATACGTTACCACCAGTTGCCACATTTGCTTATGAAACAAGAGCAGCTTATCCCGAGGAGAACTGAGCATAAGTCTGATTTCTTAGGGTAGTCACTCAAAAGTTCTATCGAGGCAGAAGAAAAAGAGCTAAGTTATTCTCTCTAGCTTGGGAATCTTAACCAGGGAAGTGAACAGCTTCACATCTTACTGGGTGTGTGCCCGGCTAAAGGAAGATCATCTTTCTTCATTGCTAGGATCAACGGCAAAGATCCCCCTAAAATATGATTTAGGGCTCGAGCCTCGGGGTCTTGGAACTGATTGAAAAAGGGAACTTTGTTACAACTTAACCTACCACCAAAGCAATCTTTTACTATTTCTTGGTAAAAGCTAGTCTGCCCAAGACATGAGCTAGCTGATGCTGGTCTGTGGCAATTTAATCCTCGGTTAGTAAAACTCGTTACTAAAGCCTTGTCTGTCTTAAGACCCCATTCCTCAACAATTGGGACAGAGCTCTCTAACTTACCTTATTTCCGAGTAGTTCCTAGGGGGTCAAGACCTTACCACCAACCCAATCCTACCTGAAAAACTGGGTTTATTTCGAGAACGTGATCTAGCTTGTTTTCCTGCCAAGAGGCCTGCTTGGTTCCTGGTTTCCCGTTCTCTTTGTCTAAGGCTAAGAAAGAATTCTATGGTCATTTTCTCCGGAGCTCTAGTTACTATCATACCATCGAAATAGACGAGAGTTTTGGTATATCTTCAATCAAGTATAAATGTTTTCTATAAAGTCAAAGAAAGAAGTATCCCTCCCCGAAGGTAAAAATCATGCTTTTAAAATGCAAGGGAAATAGTTAGTATCCGGGCTTGCACCCCTATAATTCTTTATCTAACTCGGTACCTTGCTTGACTTGAGGGCACGGCACTTACTTGCTAGTAAAAGTCTTCATAATAAATCACTATTCTAAATGTCTCCTTATGGTTGAGTTAGGTGGGAGTCCCTCTTTATAACCCAATAACATAACCCTCTCCCCAAGGGTTAGGCCTATTCGAAAGAATAACTTCTTTCACTGGTATGGAAGAGTAGGAGGGGTAGGCCATGGGCTTTGCTTAACTAATTTTTTTTCGTTTCTTTCCCTTTCCCCTGTAGTGAAGCAGGAACTCAGAGTAACATTGCTATCTAATCGATTTTCGAAAGAGCAAACTTCATTCATTGAACGCAAGTAAGCGATAGGCGATGTGGCATACCTTTTGGCACTACCTCCAGCGCTCTCCTGAGTTCACAAAGTATTCCACGTATCCATGCTGAGGAAATACGTACCGTCGCCAGAGCATATCTGGTTGATAGAGGATATGGTTGTAGATAATAAATTAACTTATGAAGAACGCCCGGAGAAGATTGTTGACAGAAAGGATCAGGTACTCAGGACGCGCACAATTCCATACGTCGTGTAGGAATCATTCCGAGCGCGAAGCTACATGGGAACTAGAGGAGAAGATGCGGGAGGAGCACCCTCACCTTTTCGACACGCCAGGTAAGAGTTTTGTCATCAAAACTAACACTTAATGATTTGAATCGATGTGGATATAGTCTCGCACCTTTCTATAGGTTTTCCAAGTATCTATCCCTCGGTATGGTCGTTCCCTTGGACCCTAACCTAACATAAAAGGTCGTGTGCCATCCCGCTTCTGCCAGAATCGAAGCCAATACCCTGAAGAGGTATAGAGGTCAACGATGGAAGGTACCTAGGAAGCAGAACTCGCCAAGAGTCTGAGATCTGATTGAACAATTGTAAGATTTTCATCATATCAAATGCTCTTTCAGTCTGCAGAAACTTGGGAGGGGTCACAATAGAATAAAGTATTCTCACACTTAATCGCTTTGCCAACGGTATGACCCGTGACAAAGTGAATAAAAGAAGGATAGATATAACTGAACTAATGTGTCCGCCTTATCATCCTTCCTCATTATCACCTTACGGTGAAATGAAGGAATGATCCTAGGTAGACCATTCCGACTGAGGGAGACGAAAACTGGTAGTCTCTCATGCTCGTAAGGCGGCCCGGCGTAAACCTGTTGAAGGGCCACACTGCTTTAAATAAAGTGCAGTAGATAAAGGACCGGACTTACGGTATAATTGACGTACCTGTTTCGCAAACAAGTGCGCAGCTATACAGTTCTCCTTTGAAAGGCCATCAGTGACCTTTCAGAAAGATTCCGGGTTCATTCCACTGAAACTAGCTGGCAATATCTTAGAAGTGCTATTCCCTCTCAGCTTCAAAAGGGCTTCCCCGAGGAGAGTACGGGGCATCTCTATGGTTCCAATATGGTCAGAGTTCGTCGATCTTCTTCTGACTAGTGCCGTGCTGTCAAACATAAATATAATACAATATCGGTCGGGAATCTCTTTGACCTTCAATGTGTCTAGGGTAGGGACCTATCTTCTTCGTAGTGGGCCCTTCTCTCTCTTAGTATGAGCCCCGGAACTGCTTGTTATACATACCGCCCGCCAGCTGTCTTTCCCGGCGCTTCTGCTTTCTGCCATAGAGGTGTGAGGTTAAGAATGATCGAAATAAGACACGATAGAAGGTGGGTGACTAAATGGGAGCATTTCCTTTCTTGCCCGGTAAGCTCCTATCGTGGTTTTCGATTGTCGATTGCTTTTGTACTTTGACCCTTGGCTAGTTCACTGAGCTATATCGGGGACTTAGCGTTCGACTGTTGCCAACTCGGGGGTTGAACCCGAGAACTTATGTTCTGAGTGAGAGGTGGAAACCTTCTTGGTTAGAGTTATAGGAGAGCGAGAACCGTTCTAGGGAAATAAATAGGGATTCCGCACGCACCTCGAGAAACTGGACAAAAGTACCTGTTTTGTTTGTGAGGTGGTAAGGCAGATTTCTGAGAGTTGTTCCGTACCTCTTGAGTTCTGAACTAGAGTCAAACCTCCGCAAACCCTTGGTGGACAGGCTTTCGTACCGAAACAGCTGACTTGCTTGCATCCCTTTGATTGCTTAGTCTCTCCTCCTTGCTGCACTATTATGGTACATCGGTCTAATCCTCTGATCCCGTGACTTGCCTTTAATTTACTTGTCTTTATCTTTCATCTTTCTATCCTATGCAAAAAAAAATAGAGGAAGATTCTATGAATATCCCCATCCATAGTAAAGACTCTTCTCAAATACGCAGTTGCCAGATTACACAAAGCCATTTTCAGTGTGCTAATTCAACCTTCTTTATAAAGAGGATATGCCATATGGTGCCCCGAGGATTAGAGCCAAGAAATATACATCACATCGATCTAGCCTAATAAACAAGGCTCCATTCCGGCTTAATTAATTATTGCCTCCTACCGTATGGCATCTCCTCTACTTCAATTCAAACTAGCGTTTCGCCCCTTTCCTCTTTCTTTGCTGCAATAGATGAGATTGGCATTGGCCTAGTTCCAATCCTTCGTCAAGTCACTTAAAAACTCCCTCCTCATTTGCTGCAGGTGAGAAAGGGCCTTGCTTTCCGCTGGCCTGATTAGTAGTCAGACTGATGATCTACCCGTCTCCGAGGGGGTAGACCTGCCGGCAACTCCTACGGCAAAAGAAAAGCGAACTCTTCCTTAAGCAGCGCTATGCTTCATCCTCAAGGTCAACGGTTCTAGCCTCCTGAACCGTCGTAATGGACTTAGAAAATATAAAGCCTCTTCTGCTTTACCTATTTGGCTATTTGGGCCGTTTTACTCATTTCTTTGATTACCAGGGCATAAGACTGCCCGCTCCACCACGTGCATAAACTCATTATCTCATGATAGGCCAAAGCGTGACCTTTTTTCTGGCCAAACTCTGTGACAGGGATATAAGGGTGTAATCCCGATGTCTCTAAAGCGCTACGTCTTTTCCCGGCCATCATGCATCGCTCCAACCTCCTATTGCCACAGCCTTACAAGCAAGAAGTTCAAAATCTCATATAGGGACCTTACTGCCGTTCCCAGCTTAAGCGTCTACACCTCCCAACAAAGAAAGTGAATGAATGTGAAATTTGCTTTTCTAACTAATGGCACATCTTCCTTAATAGCAACTGCACTTCTACGCAGGCATCAGGAAAGGGATTGACCTTTGGAAAGTAACTTCATACCTTAGACGGTTTAGGCTTTTGATTCGACAGTTGGGATTGAGCTTTCACTATCACTAAAGGACCGATTCTTGTTATTGCCAATTCCCAGTCCTCTAGGCCCAATAGACTGAAAGCAAGGAACTTCACTCTAAGCTGGGGAAGTAATGAAGGGTAAATAGCGTAGATAAGAAAGGGCGTCGTTAGCAGGCTAGACAGATATTGAATGAAGAAAGAGAGGTAAATGAGACTGGTATGCCAGTTTCCATCTTGTTTTTGTCGGGGGTTTTGGCAGAATTGGGTTCTACTCCCATAGCCCCTTTTGTTGCGGCATTCCCCCAAGGAAAGAAAGATAAAGACGGGATATGCGATTTAAAACTTGTCGTCTACTTTCAGGAAATGTTCGGAACAGAGAACTTACAATAATACAACGCCGCATTCTCCGAAGATTGAGGAACAAGAAGAGATCTATTAAGAGAAAGATTTATCCGAGAGAAAATCTTAACAGTTACATCCAATCACAAACTACACGAAAGTTGCCCCTTTTTCATGGGGATTTACCCATCACAGAGATGCACAGAGGAACAGAACGAACTTCATATATCCCTTTTCTACTCAATCCAGAAACAAGATCGGACGTTATTCCGGTTCGTCTCCATTTTCGTGAAACTATTCCTCAAGCAAGGCAGCCGATAAGTCATCGAAGGGTTTGTGTGAATAATCGAATGGTAAGCATTACTCGTTTGAAAGTTTCCCACGGTGATCTAATATCTTTTCAAGAAAATGACGCGAGAATCCGCGGTGAAGAAATAAGGAGATCTTTCTATATCGAAATATCAGTTGATAAAATCATAGGAAAATTCCTGGATCACCCGGTAAGAATGTGGAGAAGAACCAAAACAGAATGGTTCCACCTACTCAAAACTAAGCGGGGATGCCGCCTACTACTAAAATCCCGGTTTTTGCAACAACAGTTGCGTTATTCTATGCAAGAAGAAGACTTTGAAAGAACTAAGAAGTTTGGATCCGAAAAAGTATGCTTAGGCAGTTCCTTCGCTGAGCACAACAGAATGAAGAGGAATTTGTATCATTTCAAATCCCTATTCTTATCGAAGAGAAGAAACGAGAAAAACCGATATCTTCCTACTCGAACAAGAAGTCCTATAGTTTACAACTCTTCTTTATATAGTAATTCGACCTATTGCTCCTCATCCCCCCATCAGTTTACTATGAAGAGAAGAATCAAAAGGATCGAACTACCTACTCATTATTCGGAGGTGAATCATAGAACACCAAAAGCGGTGGTATTTTATGGACCTAACATAGGTCACATCCCTCACGACATAAGATTGAAAGATCCAAACCTTCCTCTTCGGAGCGGAAACGGACGTGGCCAAAACATATAAAGATCAGCGTAGTCGCTCATAGGGACATATCTATCCGGATAGAGGATAGTCTAGATCGATTCATAGATAGATTTCTATCCATATAGATAGGTATCTCCGTGGATAGAGATAAAGATAGGGATCCATCTAGATCTTGCTTGATTCACTATTTCCATTTTTTTTCTTGATTCTGATTGATTGCCTTTTTGACGACAAGTTTTAAATCTTAATGCAGGCAAGGTACGTAGTTCTCGACCGTAAGGGAGAAGGAAAGATTTTCAATTCTTACTTGCTGGGTCGGAGCGTAGACGAGCGAGCAGAGCCCAGGATACAGGGAAGCCCGTCATAGAGCAGTCGACTAGAAGTAGAAGACTGCTGGCCTGAGAGAAGGCGGCCTCCCTCGGGAAACATGGCCCAATTTTTCTTCTTTCTTTTTTGATTACCTTCTTTTAAGAAAAGTGAAGGATTATGCACGTGGAATACTCCTTTCCATTTCTTCTTTCTTTTCTTTAAGGGAGCTGTTCCAGAAGTTGCACTTTCTTTCGATGTTGGTCCAGGCCCCCTATCTATTGGCATTGAAGTAGGCAAGGCCAATCCATCTGTTAAGTCAGCTGGTTCTAGGTCAAAAGCTAGTGTAAAATATGTCTTTCTCGTCCTAAGCCCTAAAAGTGCTTCCGCCTTACCTGGAGTTGAAGTTACCGTTGGAGGCCTTTGAGTTCCAGTCTCAGTAGTGGTCTTCCCTATATGTACAGGGGAGTAGTTAGTTGCGAGTGTCAGATAAGATAAAAGTGCTTTAAAATAGGAGAAAGATGAATTTGACCATCCCAAGGGAAAATGAATGGGAAGGGGGCGTCTTAGCTACTCTTCAGGCTAATTATAAGAATAGGATGACTTACCTTTACTGTAAGGCTTTTTGGAAGCCTGCTCCGAGTAAACTCGCGATTCTTTCTTTTAGGCGGACAATTCTCTATATCGACTATCTCGAGGAGGGAATTCCTTAAGACTACCACTGCCTCCGCCGCTGCTGCAGTATCCTCATCAGATACAGATTCAGATACTACTCTTTGCGACATATGTTTAACTAGCCTTCGGGTGGAAAAAGATTAGCAGTTAAAGGAGCCGCATCCAAAGCAATGAAATTGTGTTGCGGAAATGAGTATACTATTGTTTGTGGTAAATTTACTGGTATTCAATCAATTAGGTAACTCTTAGCAAGTGCTACGGGTGCTTCGTACTATATAGAAGTCTTGGAATTTTTCCTCTTCTTTATATCATATAACAATTTTTTTTTACGATTCTGCTAATCCTTATGCTCTAACTAGTCTTAAAATTCTTTAAATTACAGGAAGAAACCTAAGAAATAACTTCAAAAGAAAGAAAGGGAAATAATAGGGTTTTATTTATCCTTACACTATTTGATCAAGGAGAAGGCGGGGGACCTGTAAAGCATCAACCATTTAAACGGATCCATCTTTTCTTAGTCCGATTCTTATATGTTGGGTGCCTCTTCCTCTTCCGCAGATTCGGATTAGTGACTAGGGACCTAGCTAGGCTCCTTGTCTTTACCCCAGAGATCTCCCTGCCCTTTCGATCTTACTTATTGACTTATTCTCTAATCCACCTATGGGCGGGCATATTCCTTCCACTGGGGTTGCTTCATTCTGACCTATCTCAACAAGCCCATCTAAGAGCCTATTGAAATTAAATCAATGGCACAGCGTCCGATTCGATCACTCTATCGAGTAGAAGTACAGGGATGATTCAATCGATTCCTAAGACCTTGAAGGGCGCCCAATCGAACATCAATCACTTCACGGACGCTATTGATTGAGTAGCCAACCCCAAAACGCAAGAATCAAGGGGAGCGGAAAGAAGCTTCACCGATTCCGACTCTAATCTCAGGCTTCATTGGTAAGGTAAGGAAGCTCCGCAGCTCCAACATCGAATCGGGCAATTCCTCTTCCAGCCCTTGTGACATCAACAAACAAAGCGAGTTGAGCACGAATACTTTTTCGGAGATGACTTCTGTCAATAGGCAAGTAGCGCCCAATCGAGCGAGAGAAGATAGGGATTTCTCCCAGCACTCGAAGACCAAGAGAAGAGGATGTGAACTGGCTTGGTCTCGTGATCTCATCTACGCAAATGTTCAGATCTTTCTTTGAAGGCCGGTCCCAAGGCAATTCATCAAGGGATGGGGCAGTAACCAACCCCAAAGGAAAAGAGGATACGAGTGAACCCGCTTGCCCGAGTCCGAGTTGACGAGGTGAAAGAGTTCAGACTAGGACAGTTCAGGCCAGGCCGGTGGAAGCCAATGAAAGGGAGAAGCGTTCAACCACTAGAGCAGAAGCCGAGTAGAAGATAGCCCTTCTCTTCTATGATTCGGCCGTGAAAGAAGCCCACTTCACCATCTCTCTTGGGAAAGTAGCCCTGATTCTATATAACATTCTTAAGAGAAAAGAACTGTCCCTGACCTACTTTGAGTCTCCGTAGGGAAACCGGCCTGGCAAGGAGGCTAGAGGAAGGAAACTGCTCAAGTGAGCTTGAAGCAACAAGGGCAGTGGGTTCAGTTCCCACGCGGGGAAGAACGTTCATAAGTAGAGCTGCTCCTGCAGTTCCAGGGAGATAATTTTTTTTATAATCTGTTCTCAAAAGCAAGATGAGCTATGAGAAAGAGCAAGAACCCGGAGCGATTGGCTGAACTTACCCTAGCTCGAGCGACAGGGCGGTTGATCAAGGGATACCGGAAAGAGGCAAACAACAGAACCTCCGGGTTTGAAGCTTTTCATGTCGGGGCGAGGTCAATCGAGGGTTTTGGGTCAGTGAAAGCTCGAGTGCCCCCTTCAAAAGTAAGGTGTCGGGAATGCAACCAGTGAGGTGACCCGTTCCGTTAGGGCGGATGAAAGAAGTTATCCTGAAGCAGCGTCAAAGGCCTCTGTAGGCCCTTCAACAGGATTTTTTGTCGTGTAGCATTCTGTTTTGGCTACTCACGAAACTCTTTATCCTTAATAGGAAGAACTCCCTTTAGAGGAAGGATACAAAGACCAAGCCTGTCTTTCTCTCTTAAAAAGGGCATATGGGGCAGGGCAGAAAGACTATTTTAGGGGACTAATCTGCTAATGAATGAAGGAAGGAGAAGGCCTTAATTGTCTGTCTATCCAAAGGTCCGCCTTGGGTGGATTTAGGCGAATCAAGTGGGTGGGAATGATCCGAGCCCCCTATGTAAATTTAAGTAAGGTAACTAAGGTTTACAATAATTCATTTCAGTAGTGCGTTACCTTGCAGCTCTATCTATCGGGTAGTCAGTCTCTTGGTCAAAAGCCGGTACCTAATTCCCCTGCTGGTGGGCCGATCCTCGTCTAGCGGTGGGAACCGGCTGGTATGGATCAATTGCTTGCCCTGTCTCTCTTCTGTTCAACCATCGAGAATCCGCAGTTATCTTTGCTCATTGGGTGGGCGAAGGAATCCTTTCTATTGAATAAGGGCTTTGAGAAGCAGGCCATTCCGTTCCAGTTAGCACTAGTAATACCGTATCCCGCTTTTCCGATAGCAAAGGGCCGGGCCTTCTAATTAGCGTGCTTAACCCGGCAAGATCCGAGATCAGACCTAGTCCTGCTGACCCGCTACCCTTGAAAACATACTTTTTGCCACCTTACGACTGGTGTGAAGGAACTTATTGCACATATTTAACATGGGGAAGGAAAGAGGAGGGAATAAAGCATATTTTAGGCATCGACTAGGTTGCCAATCAGATAAAGGCAATGAAATTGCAAGAGGATCCGCAATGGCTTGCTAGCGAGCTTGCTTCCGTTACAGACTTGCCTTCCTATTCTGCCGGGCTGATCTCCTTCGATTCAAATTTTCTCTAGTGATAG